CCCCATCTAATGGAAAAATAAAATTCAATGAGGACTTGGTTCATCCGACACGTACACGTCATGGGCATCCCGCCTTTCTATGTTCTATAGACTTGTATGTAACTATTGAGAGTGAAGATATTCTACATAATGTGAATATTCCACCCAAAAGTTTGCTTTTAGTTCAAAACGATCAATATGTAGAATCAGAACAAGTAATTGCTGAGATTCGCGCAGGAATATCCACTTTGAATTTTAAAGAGAAGGTTCGAAAACATATTTATTCTGATTCAGACGGAGAAATGCACTGGAGTACCGATGTCTATCATGCACCCGAATTTACATATGGTAATGTTCATCTATTACCAAAAACAAGTCATTTATGGATATTATTAGGAGGGCCGTGCAGGTCCAGTCTAGTCTACCTTTCGATCCACAAGGATCAGGATCAAATGAATGCGCATTCTCTTTCTGGCAAGCGAAGATATACTTCTAACCTCTCAGTAACCAATGATCAGGCGAGGCAGAAATTGTTTAGTTCGGATTTTGATGGTCAAAAAGAAGATAGGATTCCTGATTATTCAGACCTTAATCGAATCATATGTACTGGTCAGTATAATCTCGTATATTCGCCTCTTCTTCACGGGAATTCTGATTTATTGTCAAAAAGGCGAAGAAATAAATTCATCATTCCACTACACTCGATTCAAGAACTCGAGAATGAACTAATGCCCTGTTCAGGTATCTCGATTGAAATCCCCGTAAATGGTATTTTCCGTCGAAATAGTATTCTTGCTTATTTCGATGATCCTCGATACAGAAGAAAGAGTTCGGGCATTATTAAATATGGGACTATAGAAACGCATTCAGTCATCAAAAAAGAGGATTTGATTGAGTATCGAGGAGTCAAGGAATTTAGGCCAAAATACCAAATGAAAGTAGATCGATTTTTTTTCATTCCTGAAGAGGTGCATATCTTGCCCGGATCTTCTTCCATAATGGTACGGAACAATAGTATCGTTGGGGTCGATACACAAATCACCTTAAATCTAAGAAGCCGAGTCGGTGGGTTGGTCCGGGTGGAGAGAAAAAAAAAACGAATTGAACTGAAAATCTTTTCTGGAGATATCCATTTTCCTGGAGAGACGGATAAGATATCCAGACATACCGGCGTTTTGATACCACCAGGAACAGGAAAAAGAAATTCCAAGGAATACAAAAAAGTTAAAAATTGGATCTATGTCCAACGAATTACACCTAGTAAGAAAAGGTTTTTTGTTTTAGTTCGACCTGTCGTCACATATGAAATAACGGACGGTATAAATTTAGGAACCCTTTTTCCACCGGATCCATTGCAGGAAAGGGATAATGTGCAACTTCGAATTGTCAATTATATCCTTTATGGAAATGGCAAACCGATTCGAGGAATTTCTGACACAAGTATTCAATTAGTTCGGACTTGTTTAGTATTGAATTGGCACCAAGACAAAAAAAGTTCTTCTTGCGAAGAAGCCCGTGCTTCTTTTGTTGAAATAAGGACAAATGGTTTGATTCGACATTTCCTAAGAATCAACTTAGTGAAATCCCCTATTTCGTATATCGGAAAAAGGAATGATCCGTCGGGGTCAGGATTGCTCTCTGATAATGGATCAGATTGGACCAATATCAATCCCTTTTCTGCCATTTATTCCTATTCCAAGGCAAAAATTCAACAATCTCTTAACCAACCTCAAGGAACTATTCATACGTTGTTGAATAGAAATAAGGAATGTCAGTCGTTGATAATTTTGTCAGCAGCCAATTGTTCTCGAATGGAGCCATTCAAAGATGTAAAATATCACAGTGTGATAAAAGAATCAATTAAAAAAGATCCCCTAATTCCAATTAGGAATTCATTGGGCCCTTTAGGAACATGCCTTCCAATTGAGAATTTTTATTCATCTTACCATTTAATAACTCATAATCAGATCTTAGTAACTAAATATTTGCAACTTGACAATTTAAAACAGACTTTTCAAGTGATTAAATTAAAATATTATTTAATGGATGAAAATGGAAAAATTTTTAATCCCGATCCAGGCCGTAACATTATTTTAAATCCATTCAATTTGAATTGGTCTTTTCTCCATCACAATTATTGTGCAGAGACCTCTAAAATAATTAGTCTTGGACAGTTTATTTGTGAAAATGTATGTATAGCCAAAAATGGACCGCCCCCCAAATCGGGTCAAGTTATACTTGTTCAAGTTGACTCGATAGTGATACGATCAGCTAAGCCTTATTTGGCCACCCCCGGAGCAACTGTTCATGGCCATTATGGGGAAACCCTTTACGAAGGAGATACATTAGTTACATTTATATATGAAAAATCGAGATCTGGTGATATAACACAGGGTCTTCCAAAAGTAGAACAGGTCTTAGAAGTGCGTTCGATTGATTCAATATCCATGAATCTAGAAAAGAGGGTTGAGAGTTGGAACAAATGTATACCAAGAATTCTTGGAATTCCTTGGGGATTCTT